TCCAACCCATTTTAGTGGAAGGGCGTGCTATTTGTTTACACCCATTGGTTTGTAAAGGATTCAACGCAGACTTTGATGGGGATCAAATGGCTGTTCATGTACCTTTATCTTTGGAGGCCCAAGCGGAGGCCCGTTTACTTATGTTTTCTCATATGAATCTTTTGTCTCCGGCCATTGGGGATCCCATTTCCGTACCAACTCAAGATATGCTTATCGGGCTCTATGTATTAACTAGTGGGAATCGTCGAGGTATTTGTGCAAATAGATATAATCCATGGAGTCGAAGAAACTATCAAAATGAAAAATGGAACGATCAGAATTATAAGTATATGAAAGAACCCTTTTTTTGTAATTCCTATGATGCAATTGGGGCTTATCGTCAAAAAAGAATCAATTTAGATAGTCCTTTATGGCTCCGGTGGCAACTAGATCAACGTGTTGTTGCTTCAAGAGAAGCTCCCATCGAAGTTCACTATGAATCTTTGGGTACCTATCATGAGATTTATGGGCACTATCTAATAGTAAGAAGTGTAAAAAAAGAAATTATTTTTATATACATTCGAACAACCGTTGGTCATATTTCGTTTTATCGAGAAATTGAAGAAGCTATACAAGGATTTTTTCGAGCCTGCTCATATGGTACTTAATCATATCTTGCTAAGTAACTCTATGATACCAATGGAATTCGGCCCGCCCGAGTTCAACCAGGACCATAGTTCGTGAATTTCTACGCGAATTAAGATCGAGAAAAGGAAGTTTTCCAATCACTAACTTAAACCCATTCATTGTCGAATCCCACTCAGCGGAATATGGAGGTACTTATGGCAGAAGGGGCAAATCTGGTCTTTCACAATAAAGTAATAGATGGAATTGCCATGAAACGACTTATTAGCAGATTAATAGATCATTTTGGAATGGCATATACATCACACATCCTGGATCAAGTAAAGACTCTGGGTTTCCAGCAAGCCACTGCTACATCTATTTCATTAGGAATTGATGATCTTTTAACAATACCTTCTAAGGGATGGCTAGTCCAAGATGCTGAGCAACAAAGTTTTATTTTTGAAAAGCACCACCATTATGGGAATATCCACGCGGTAGAAAAATTACGTCAATCCATTGAGATATGGTATGCTACAAGTGAACATTTGCGACAAGAAATGAATCCTAATTTTAGGATGACTGACCCTTATAATCCCGTTCATATGATGTCTTTTTCAGGAGCTAGAGGAAATGCCTCGCAGGTACACCAATTAGTAGGCATGAGAGGATTAATGTCGGATCCACAAGGACAAATGATTGATTTACCTATTCAAAGCAATTTATGCGAAGGACTCTCTTTAACAGAATATATAATTTCTTGCTACGGGGCCCGTAAAGGAGTTGTGGATACTGCGGTCCGAACATCAGATGCTGGATATCTCACGCGAAGACTTGTTGAAGTAGTTCAACATATTGTTGTACGTAGAAGAGATTGTGGCACCATCCGAGGTATTTCTGTGAGTCCCCAAAACGCTACGATACCGGAAAGAATTTTTATACAAACACTAATTGGTCGTGTATTAGCAGACGATATATATATGGGCCCGCGGTGCATTGCCGCTAGAAATCAGGATATTGGGGTTGGACTTGTCAATCGATTGATAACCTTTCGAGTCCAACCAATATCTATTCGAACTCCCTTTACCTGTAGAAATACATCTTGGATCTGTCGATTATGCTATGGTCGGAGTCCTACTCACGGCGACCTGGTCGAATTAGGAGAAGCGGTAGGTATTATTGCGGGACAATCCATTGGAGAGCCGGGTACTCAACTAACATTAAGAACTTTTCATACTGGCGGAGTCTTCACGGGGGGTACTGCAGAACATGTACGAGCCCCTTCTAATGGAAAAATAAAATTCAATGAGGATTTGGTTCATCCCACACGTACACGTCACGGCCACCCTGCCTTTCTATGTTATATAGACTTGGATGTCACTATTGAGAGTGAAGATATTATACATAATGTGAATATTCCGCCAAAAAGTTTTCTTTTAGTTCAAAATGAGCAATATGTAGAATCAGAACAAGTGATTGCTGAAATTCGTGCGGGAACATCCACTTTGAGTTTTAAAGAAAAGGTTCGAAAACATATTTATTCTGACTCAGAGGGAGAAATGCACTGGAGTACCGACGTGGATCATGCACCTGAATTTACATATGGTAATGTTCATCTCTTACCAAAAACAAGCCATTTATGGATATTAGCCGGAAGGCCACACAAACCCATTGTGGCCCCGCGTTCGCTCCATAAGGATCAAGACCAAACGAACGCCCATTTTATTTCTGTCGAACAAAGATATATTTCTAACTCTTCAGTGACCAAGGCTCACACGAGACATAAATTTTTGAGTTCAGATCCTTCTATTTCTAGTAAGAAAGGGGGTAGGATTCCTGATTATTCAAAACTGAATCGAATCGTAAGAACTGGGCATTATAATCTCATATATCCTGACAAAAATTCCGGTTTATTGGCAAAGAGACGACGAAATAGATTCACCATTCCATTTCAATCGACTCAAGAACGAGAGAAAGAATTAATGCCCACTTCAGGTATCTCGATTGAAATACCCATAAATGGCAGTTTCCGGAGAAAGAGTATTCTTGCTTATTTTGATGATCCTAGATACCGAAGAGCTAGTTCGGGAATTACAAAATATGGGACTATAGAGGCGCATTCAATTATAAAAAAAGAGGGTTTGATTGAATATCGAGGAGTCAAAGAATTTAGAGCAAAATGCCAAATGCAAGTAGATCGGTTTTTTTTCATTCCCGAGGAAGTACATATCTTACCACGATCTTCTTCCATAATGGTACGTAACAATAGTCTCATTGGAGTAGATACACAAATCACTTTAAATACAAGAAGCCGGGTAGGCGGGTTGGTCCGAGTAGAGAAGAAAAAAAAAAAGATTGAACTAAAAATCTTTTCGGGAAATATCCATTTTCCTGGAAAAACAGATAAAATATCCCGACACAGGGGCATTTTGATACCGCCGGGAAGGGGACAAACAAAACCGAAACATTTGAAAAATTGGATCTATGTCCAACGAATCACACCTACTAAGAAAAGGTATTTTGTTTTGGTTCGACCCGTAGTCACATATGAAATAACGGACGGTATAAGTTTATCAACACTTTTCCCTCAGGATCTGTTGCAGGAAAGGGATAAGGTGCAACTTCGAGTTGTCAATTATATCCTTTATGGAAATGGCAAGCCGATTCGGGGAATTTCTGACACAAGTATTCAATTAGTTCGGACTTGTTTAGTATTGAATTGGGACCAAGACAAAAAAAGTGCGTCTATTGAAGAGGCGCGTGCCTCCTTTGTTGAAGTAAAGACAAATGGTATGATTCGAAATTTCCTAAGAATCGATTTAGTGAAATCCACCATTTCGTATGCCGGGAAAAGGAACGATCCATCAGATTCAGGATTGCTTTTTGATAATGGATCATATCGTATGAATCCTTTTTTTTCTATTTATTCAAAAACAACAAAAACAAGACTTCAACAATCTTTTAGCCAAAATTATGAAACTGTTCGTACGTTGTTGAATAGAACGAAGGAATGCCAATCTTTTCTCATTTTGTCATCAGCCAATTGTTTTCGAATAGGTCCATTCAAGGGTCTAAAATATTACAACGAACCCGACCCGCGAATTTCAATTAGGAATTCGTCGGGTCCTTTTGGAACAGCTCTTCAAATTGCTAATTTTTTTTCTTTTTACCGTTTAATAACTCATAATCAGATCTTGGTAACTAACTATTTGCAACTTGACAATTTAAAACAAACTTTTCGAGTAATGAAATATTATTTAATCGATGAAAATAGGAAGGTTTATAATCCCGATCCGGTAAGTAACAGTATTTTGAATCCGTTCAAATTGAATTGGTATTGTCTTCACCACAATTCTTGTGAAGAGACTTCCACAAAAATAAGTCTTGGACAATTTCTTTGTGAAAATGTATGTATAGCCAAAAACGGGCCACACTTAAAGGCGGGTCAAGTTCTAATTGTTCAAGTTGGCTCTGTAGTAATAAGAACAGCGAAGCCCTATTTGGCCACCCCAGGAGCAACTGTTCATGGCCATTATGGGGAAATCGTTTATGAAGGAGATACATTAGTTACATTTATATATGAAAAATCGAGGTCTGGTGATATAACGCAAGGCCTTCCAAAGGTGGAACAAGTCTTAGAAGTTCGTTCGCTTGAGTCAATATCGATGAATCTAGAAAGGAGGATTGACGCTTGGAATGAGCGTATAACAGGAATTCTTGGATTTCCTTGGGGATTCTTGATTGGCGCCGAGCTAACTATAGTGCAAAGTCGTATCTCTTTGGTTAATAAGATCCAAAAGGTTTATCGATCCCAAGGGGTACAGATCCATAATAGGCATATAGAAATTATTGTACGTCAAATAACATCAAAAGTCTTGGTTTCGGAAGATGGAATGTCTAATGTTTTTTTACCAGGAGAGCTAATTGGATTGTTGCGAGCGGAACGAACAGGGCGTGCTTTGGAAGAAGCGATCTCTTACCGAGCCGTCTTATTGGGAATAACGAGAGCTTCTTTGAATACTCAAAGTTTTATATCCGAAGCGAGTTTTCAAGAAACTGCTCGAGTTTTAGCAAAAGCTGCTCTCCGGGGCCGTATCGATTGGTTGAAAGGTCTAAAAGAAAACGTGGTTCTGGGAGGAATGATACCTGTTGGTACCGGATTCAAAGGATTAGTACATCGTTCAAGCCAACATAGGAGCATTCCTTTGAAAAACAAAAAGAAGAATCTATTTGAGGCGGAAATGAACGATATTTTGTTTTACCACAGAGAATTTTTTAATTCTTGTGTTTAAAAAAAATGGAAATCATACATCAAAACCCTAGTTTAGGTAATTTAAGAACGGATTCCTCCTATTTATCTGTTCTGTATTTCTTATGGACATTTTTTTTTTTTTTTAATAAATAGATAATAAGGAATAGAAAGGAATTTATGGTTTGGATTGTGTATCAACGGCCAATTAGCTGTCGAAGAAAAGGTTCCGTCGGAACAATTTTTTATTTCGGGATACCTCATCTCTTAAAAAAAAAGATAAAGTGCGAGGAGAAATGACAAGAAGATATTGGAACATAAATTTGGAAGAGATGATGGAAGCGGGAGTTCATTTTGGCCATGGTACTAGGAAATGGAATCCTAGAATGTCACCCTATATCTCGGCAAAGCGTAAAGGTATTCATATTACAAATCTTACTAGAACTGCTCGTTTTTTATCAGAAGCTTGTGATTTAGTTTTTGATGCAGCAAGTAAAGGAAAACAATTTTTAATTGTTGGGACAAAAAATAAAGCAGCTGATTCAGTAGCACGGGCTGCAATAAGGGCTCGGTGTCATTATGTTAATAAAAAATGGCTTGGGGGTATGTTAACGAATTGGTCCACCACAGAAACGAGACTTCATAAATTCAGAGACTTGAGAATGGAACAAAAGGCGGTAAGACTGGCCTGTCTTCCGAAGAGAGATGCAGCCATGTTGAAGAGACAGTTATCTCACTTGCAAACATATCTGGGTGGGATTAAATATATGACAGGGTTACCGGATATTGTAATCATCGTTGATCAGCAAGAAGAATATACAGCCCTTCGGGAATGTATTACTTTGGGAATTCCAACGATTTGTTTAATCGATACAAATTGCGACCCCGATCTTGCAGATATTTCGATTCCGGCAAACGATGACGCTATAGCCTCAATACGATTAATTCTCACCAAATTAGTATTCGCAATTTGTGAAGGTCGTTCTAGCTATATAAGAAATCCTTGATTCATAATAAAAAATGGAATTCTCGAATTAGAATTAATAGAGTAGAATCGGTTAGGATTCCGGAATATCAAAAAAGATATAAAAATAGCTGGGGATATGATGTGATTAGTTGGTATTATATACGATTAAAGTAGACAAGTCGAGAAAGCAATGGTTGAATCAAAATAATATTTTTTTTTAAGGTTATATTTCTGCCAGAGGACAATATGAATGTTCTATCATGTTCAATCAATACACTAAAGGGATTATATGATATATCCGGTGTGGAAGTCGGCCAACATTTCTATTGGCAAATAGGTGGTTTTCAAGTCCACGGCCAAGTACTTATTACTTCTTGGGTTGTAATTGCTATCTTATTAAGCTCAGCCGCCATAGCTGCTCGGAATCCACAAACAATTCCGACTGACGGTCAGAATTTCTTTGAATATGTCCTTGAATTCATTCGAGACGTGAGCAAAACTCAGATTGGAGAAGAATATCGTCCTTGGGTTCCCTTTATTGGGACTATGTTTCTCTTTATTTTTGTTTCTAATTGGTCAGGGGCTCTTTTACCTTGGAAAATCATACAGTTACCTCATGGGGAATTAGCCGCACCTACGAATGATATAAATACGACTGTAGCTTTAGCTTTACTCACGTCAGTGGCATATTTCTATGCGGGTCTTACAAAAAAAGGTTTGGGTTATTTTAGTAAATACATTCAACCAACTCCAATTCTTTTACCCATTAACATCTTAGAAGATTTCACAAAACCTCTATCCCTTAGTTTTCGACTTTTCGGAAATATATTAGCCGATGAATTAGTCGTTGTTGTTCTTGTTTCTTTAGTACCTTTAGTAGTTCCTATACCTGTCATGTTTCTTGGATTATTTACAAGTGGTATTCAGGCTCTTATTTTTGCAACTTTAGCCGCAGCTTATATAGGCGAATCTATGGAAGGTCATCATTAATTCATTTTCGAAAGAGTCTTTTTTCTTAGATCAAGTCAATATATGTTTCAAGACAATCTGCTTAGGGAACATACCTGTATGTTCTATAGTAATCGAAAAGGGATATTAGAGGGGGGGTTGATTAGTATAGAAAGGCCAAACTAGGCATATGGAATCGAATGGTTATAAGTCAACTCCTGGAGATGTTTCAATTCAAAGAAAGATTCTAGAATCCAATTGAATTTAAGGAAGAACGCTGGGTTTACGTTATGGAAGAAAGGCATGTATATTGGATAGTAGATATTGACTAGTTATATATGAACTCATATTAAGCCCTACTTGAATTGGGGATATTAATAGAAGTCTTTTTTTATGTTTTTTTTTCATTTATTTATTACTATGAATTGAATGAATAAACACAAAAATAAAGCAAGAAAGGATCGAAGAATTCAACAAATGGTTAGAAAGAAGGAAATGATAAATTCAAGTTGTATAGATTCAGGAAAGACTCAACAAAGAGGGACTAAAAAGTAGAAAGCCTTTCTGATGATCTGATGGAATATTTTTATTTCAATTCGGAGTTCTTACTGACTTAGACTGGCTGAATCTTAGTCGATGGAATAATTAAGTCATAATTTTTTCGTCGATTGTATCATTAACCATTTCTTTTTTTTGTGTGAGGAACTTATCATGAATCCACTTATTTCTGCCGCTTCCGTTATTGCTGCTGGATTGGCTGTAGGGCTTGCTTCTATTGGACCAGGAGTTGGTCAAGGTACTGCTGCAGGTCAAGCTGTAGAAGGTATTGCGAGACAGCCCGAAGCAGAGGGGAAAATACGAGGTACTTTATTACTTAGTTTGGCTTTTATGGAAGCTTTAACAATTTATGGATTGGTTGTAGCATTAGCTCTTTTATTTGCGAATCCGTTTGTTTAATCCGAAAAAAAAAAAATACGTATTTTTTTATTTCTTTGGACTTGACGCTTGCCTGCTTGCCTTTTCGCATTATACCAAGATTTCGCTCCTACAATTATTTTTGCGTTGAGAAAACCGGGGGAAGGGCTGATTTGAGGATGAGGAATTAGTGTTACCGACTCGCTTTCTTCCTTCCCCTTCTTAGTCCAACGAAAGCTGTTTAGGAAATGGTGCAACAAACGCAGTATTTCGCAATTTACACGAAAACCCGGTACCTAATCCTATTCGCATAAGTCTTATTCTTATTGGAAATCTCAATTGAGAAAAAGAAAATACATTGTAAAATGGAATAGTTTTTGAATCCATTTTCGATTTATAAATAGGAAATAGGTCAAGTAATACAACAAAAAAGATGTTCGATTTTTTAGTCTATCTATAAGAGGAGATCATATGAAAAATGTAACCGATTCTTTCGTTTCCCCGGGTCACTGGCCATCTGCGGGGAGTTTCGGATTTAATACCGATATTTTAGCAACAAATCCAATAAATCTCAGTGTAGTGATTGGTGTATTGATCTTTTTTGGAAAGGGAGTGTGTGCGAGTTGTTTATTTCACGAATAGACTGGATTCAACCAGCTGCACCCCTTTTCGGTATAACTAGTAAATAAGGGTGCATGATCTTGCGAATTACTTCTGAATAAATTAAGAAATCATATAATCATATGTAAGAACCATAGCATTTCGTGATTCGTTGGTAAATATACTTTGATTCTCTAGCAACCAATAATGGGGAACTATTAACATAACATGGTTAAAGCTAAACCGTTTGAAGTTCAGCCACAGCATGGTACTCTTTCTACCACTATATTAATACTGAAATGGTTTTCCATTTTCAAGGAATAGTTATAAATTTATCGATATATAACACTCATATCGATAAAAAGATTTGAAACTTTTATTGGTATTGGAAAGGGGTTTATCCTTTTTTCTTTTTTTTTTTTACATTTTTGTTTAAATGCCAAATGCTGAGTTGATGACCTATTTATAAAAAAAATATCAAATAAGAAATTTTTTTGGATTTGAAAAAAAAACAACTTTGCTGACAATTACATATTTTTTGTTTGGTCAGAAGAGTCCTCCAAATATTCCGGCCTTGGATTATTGATTCATTTCCAATTTTGTTCGAATATGAGCAAAGAGTAGAGGATAGGTTCATTACATTCAAAAGATATATGGAAATTTACCATAAAAAAATGGAAGTAATTGAGCGTGAGAGCCAAATGAATCGAAAGATTCAAGTTTGGTTCGGGAAGGGATCATGAAAGTTTTGAAATGAATGGAAAGATAATCTACTTTCATTAAGTGATTTATTAGATAATCGAAAACTTCGAATCGTGAATACTATTCGAAATTCAGAAGAACTGCGCGGAAGGGCCGTTGAACAGCTAGAAAAAGCCCGGGCTCGCTTACGGAAAGTAGAAGCGGAAGCAGATCAGTTTCGAGCGAATGGATATTATGAAATCGAACGAGACAAATTGAATTTGATTCAGTCAACTTATAAAACTTTAGAACAATTAGAAAATTACAAAAACGAAACCATTCATTTTGAACAACAAAGAGCGATTAATCAAGTACGCCAGCGGGTTTTCCAACAAGCCCTACAAGGAGCTCTAGGAACCCTAAATAGTTGTTTGAGCAACGAGTTACATTTACGTACCATTAACGCGAATATTGGCATGTTTGGCGCAATGAAAGAAATAACCGATTAGTCCTTCTACTGTGGGTAAGGTATTATTTTTTTTTGTTTCCAAAAAAGAATTCATTTAATTTAAGAAAGACTCATGACAACCCTTCGAGCTGATGAAATTTATAATATTATTCGCGAACGTATTGAACAATATAATAGAGAAGTCAAGATTGTAAATACAGGTACCGTACTTCAAGTGGGCGATGGCATTGCTCGTATTCACGGTCTTGATGAAGTAATGGCAGGCGAATTAGTCAAATTTGAAGAGGGTACAATAGGCATTGCTCTGAATTTGGAATCAAATAATGTCGGTGTTGTATTAATGGGTGACGGCTTGATGATACAAGAAGGAAGTTCTGTAAAAGCAACAGGAAGAATTGCTCAGATACCTGTCAGTGAGGCTTATTTGGGTCGTGTTATAAATGCCCTGGCTAAACCGATTGATGGTAGAGGTGAAATTTCAGCTTCGGAATTTCGCTTAATTGAATCTCCCGCGCCTGGTATTATTTCGAGACGTTCCGTATATGAGCCTCTTCAAACGGGTCTTATT